GAACGCGGTAATCTATATCGGCGCGTTCTCGCCTCGTTTATTGCCCTCTTGTGCTGTCCTGTCGTGTCGTCAATTGACAGTATGACTTAGGGCTCAATATAATTTGAGCGACAAAAAAAAATCATATTTAGGTAAACCACCTTGAATCTACTGCAGAGTGGTAGATCTTGGATCCAAGGTATAACCCTTTGTGACTGAGAAATATAAAGACGAAAAAGACCAATGAAATCTAGTTTCAAGGTTGTATTTAATGGTAAAGTTTGATTCCCATTAAACCCCCGAAATAAATATTTAACGAGTTTTTCCGTTTGTTTATATCCTATGCGTCTTCGTTTGGGTTATATCTTATGTGTCTCCTTTTGGTGGCTCTCAGCCTGAGTTATATTAAGTTATATTATGATGGCCACAGGGCCGCCCCTATGGTCCAGTGGTTAAGACATCTCTCTTTCACGGAGAAAACGAGGGTTCAAGTCCCTCTGGGGGTATACAAAACTCAAGACTATAGGAGCGGGATTTCCTATCAAGTGATCTATATTTGTCAAGTCCTTCTATTAGTCTACTTAGTGGGACTTTCTATTTTATATCAAGTGATATATATTTGTAAAGTCTGCCTGGGAAACGAAAGGAAGTGGCTTATGGAACGTCTAAAATAAATTAGACGCTGGGTCGATGCCCGAGTGGTTAAAGGGGACGGACTGTAAATTCGTTGACAAGATGTCTACGCTGGTTCAAATCCAGCTCGGCCCAACAATTCGCCAATCTACTTGATAGAACCCTTAAGAAATACCTGACCTGATACAAGAGAATAAAAAAGAATCCAAATTTTCTGCAAGATCTCTTCTTATTTCCCTGGGATTGTAGTTCAATAGGCTAGAGCACCGCCCTGTCAAGGCGGACGTTGCGGGTTCGAGCCCCGTCAGTCCCGACGTATCCAATCCAATAAGTACATCAATTCGCCTCTCCATTTTCTGTCAAAGAAGGGACAGAGAGCAATTGAATTCCGAAGGGGTTTCCCCTCTTTTTTTTTCAGGATTCTATCGAAGAAAGAACAAACCCTAAACTAAAATGAAATGAAAAGAACTAAAATAGTGAAGTTGATAAAATATTCCATCTTTTCTCCCGCGACTAATATTTCTCATACTTCTTTTTCTTCCAAAGAAAATTGGATCATTAAAATTTAGAACCTAATTCCTCTCTTTTTCCACTTCGCTTGTATTGTTTGTTGGGGTTTTGTAGTTAATGGAAACGGACGGGTGGTTAGATGATACTTCAGTTGATGGTTCTACAAGGAAGACCTAAGGTAGGTTATAGAAAACAAAGAACAGAAAAAAAAGGATAAATAAATGAATTTTTGATTGGTCCGGGAATCCAATCTTGGATTCGATATGGATAAAGGATCTTCGTATGTTATACTATTCAATTCTCGACGACGAATTAATTTAATAGCTCAGATATTTTTATTCATGATATTGATCCGATTCAAAATCATCGATAGTTAATGTATTCATTGAATTGACAGGCGAAAAATTTATCATCTCTATGGGATTAAATCCCGAGTTATTGTGAAATAAAAAAACGATGAGATTATGGAAGTAAATATTCTTGCATTTATTGCTACTGCACTGTTCATTTTAGTTCCTACTGCTTTTCTACTTATAATTTACGTAAAAACAGAAAGTCAAAATAATTAATTACTTTAAATGAAACTTGACTTCTGAATTATTATTATTATCAATAGTTGAAGAAATCAAAAGAAAAGTATTCTATTTTTGCGTCTTAGATGAAATCCACGGGCTATAGTCGGCGGTATTCTATGAGATCCGAGAGTATGGTAAGTAAGAAATTTATTTCTTACTTACCATACTCTCTATTAGTGTTATAGTAGTATATAAAGTTATACTTGACTTTCTAATAAACTTGGTATACTATATTAGCTTCTATCTTCAATATATGTAGTTATTATTATCCATATATAGAATTGACGTAGGACCCAATTCTATTTCTTTGATCTATCTATTTATTCCGATTCCGATGAATCTCAAATAATTACTCTTTATAGACTACATTTCTCCACTAGAATCCAATGGAATTTAGAAATGAAGATATTTTTATTTGAAAATTTTTTCAATTTAAATAAAAAATGCGTTGCAGAACGATCTATAAAACAGTTTCATTCCTCAACTAAAGTAGGAGTGCTTCTAAAGTCCACTTCTTCCCCATACTACGAGTGAAAGGGAAAATGTAAAGACTACCATTAAAGCAGCCCAAGCGAGACTTACTATATCCATGTGAATTATGTCCCTTATCTCTATGATAGAATTATTCCATTATTGCTCACTAATAATAGTAGAATGAATGGTCCAGAGTCAAAAAAGGATTCTGGCAGAACACTATTGATGAACGAAAAAAAAAATCCATTTCAAAAATTCCTATATGATTTCTAATGATTTCTAATCGGGAAAGAATAAACACAAGTAAAATACACAATGACATTACAAAGGAATGTTAGTAATGGAATCTATTAATCAAATACGAGGGCCCCTTCCTTTTTTTTTTCGTGCCCTTGAAAGTAAAAATAGATCATAGATCAATTGCTAGATCATAGAAAGCACTTTCCCCAACTAGTAGTTGAATTATCCCGGCTATACAATGTAATTTAAGACCCAATCAGTAGACATTACATTAGCAGTAGAAGAGAATCGGGAAGTCTTGCTTCGACCATTATTTCTAATTTTTCCATTAGAATCTTTCTTTGATTTGAATTTTAGATTCAAAGATTTCCAATCTTTTTTTTACAAAATTCCCAGAACAGAATAAAAGAGCACAACAGAATAAGAAATTTCAATTCGTTTGTTGATGAGGCGGCACCCGGATTTGAACTGGGGAAAAAGGATTTGCAGTCCCCCGCCTTACCACTCGGCCATGCCGCCAAAACGATACACAATAGGAGAAAAAATTCCCCCCCCTTTTTTTTACTAGACTTTAGTTTATTGTACTTGCATATTGCATCCATTTTTTAATCCTTTTTCTAAATTTAGAAAAATTAGAAAAGAAACCTTTTATTGCCCTTTTGATTGTATTTGATCTACGCCTTCGATTGATTGTATAGTATCTCAAAACACACAATGCCGAAAAACTTCCACGGACTTTTGAAAAATAAAATGTGGATTTTCACTCAAAAAAGTCAAAATTTATGACAAAAGGGAACCATTAACTATTCCTTGACTGACAATTCGTGAATGATTCTGGGATTTGAATCTCAAATTTGGTTTGCCTAATGACATAAGAAAATACAAATTGATACATACTTAATTGATTGATTCTTTTGAATCAAAAATCCTTCTCAATTTCCATTATAATTATAACAAAAATTATAAGTATATGTAAACCCCAGAACGGAAATTGTTACACAGATACAAAATTGGCTATTTAGAGTATGTTGCCTATAAATAAAGGGAATTCGTTGGAAGAAAAAAAGGCCCGGCTGGGTATTGACCGGGCCAGGCCCAAAAGGCACTTCGAACAAAATAAAAGCAATAAGGTCTTCTTTATTTATCTTTCTATTTGGATCTTTCGAGCATCTAAATGGAATTGCTAATTATATAATAACGATAAAGAATGTGAAAGAAATACTTTCTTTAATCCTTACTTGATGTGTACTGTAACATAGTAATTATCTTTTTCGATTGGGAGAGATGGCTGAGTGGACGAAAGCGGCGGATTGCTAATCCGTTGTACGAGTTATTCGTACCGAGGGTTCGAATCCCTCTCTTTCCGTTTCCGTTGATGACTTTTTATTTTTTTCTTTAAAATTTTGCAAACCCCTTATTTCTTTTTTTCCTAGTTAAATGTGTGGAATAGCTAAAATAAAATCTTAAGAAAATTGTAAAATCAAGCAAGAAAAACAAAATTTTTATTTTATTCTTCACGTCCAGGATTACGTCCTGGATCATTGGATAGGAATCCAAAGATGAAGAGAGAAACAAAGAATATTACTACTGTGTAAACGAAAAGTTTGAGAGTAAGCATTACACAACCTCCAAGATCATTTTTTGAAAAAGAAAAACGAGAAAAGATAATAGATCCTCCATTTTTATATCACATATCCTATTTTGACACCAAGAAATGAATTCTAAAAATAGAAAAAAATGTTCAGAAATTCAAATGAAGTTGAAATTTGTAATAAGAGTCTTTGATTACCACAAATAACTTTCATACCCACAATTAGATATTGTAAGGGACCCTAATCTAATAGGGTATTTCGCCGGAAAAAGGATTAAAATTGGGAAATAGGACGAGCCTGATTTCTCGCGGCTATTCGAAATTTCAATGTTTGAATTGAAGGTTCATACTGTCAGACTTATTTGATCTTATCAATTGTTATCATTTTTCTCGAATAAATAATGATAATGAATTTTCTAGGATAGTGTTAAAATCTTATCGAAAACTTACAGCAGCTTGCCAAACAAAGGCTAAAAGAAAAAAGAACAGAGGTATGACTGGCATAACATCTACGATTGGATTCAAAAAAGCATAGGCTTCGGGCAATTTAGCGAAGAAAAGACTACTCGGATAAAGGGCAGAATTAAGACAGATCAAACTAAAGATATTAAGCATAACAGACATTTTTTTCGTCGAGATAATTGCATTTTGATTGAGTTATTGATATAAGGAAAAATGAAGAAAGTAGGGTAGACAAAAAAATCCTTCTTTTTCCGCTCAATCAAAAATCCTCCAATTCTCAAAGGAGAATAGAAGAAATCATACTTTCATACAATATCTTAATTGAATTATATGTAATGATCAATAAATCCAGTTGAATTATTATAGATATACACATTCCAAAATCCTAACACGAATCTATAATAGATTCTATAAAGAATAAAGATTTTCTCTAGATATTTGGACTGGAATTGACGAACACTTAATATCAATATTATTCTTTATTATTATTATATTAATTAGTGTGCAATAAAAAAAGGAAATGGGGCGTAGCCAAGCGGTAAGGCAACGGGTTTTGGTCCCGCTATTCGGAGGTTCGAATCCTTCCGTCCCAGAGCATATCCATCCATTGTATCCTAATACTTCTTTTTTGTTCAACAAGGTTCTGTTTCAAGGTCTAATATTGGAATAGAATATTATTCCTCTTTTATTTTATATTTTTTCACAACACAAACTGAACTAAATCGAGTTCAAAATCCTTTTGTGACCCAGATAAAGATAAGATGGGGCATAGATCATAGTTGCAGAAAGATTACTTAACCTCAGGTTAAACAAAATATGAAAAGAAAATACATATAAAACGAGGAAGTGCTTAGCCTATAGGTATGTATTGTTATCCTATTTCAGTGACAATAGTCTTTTTATTTTTGTGAAAAAGAAATTGCATCCCTAAAATAGTAAAATTGAAATATTTAACAATGATATTTCTTTTTTTTGTTCAATGTATTTAGCTTATTTACTTTACATCATTTCATTGACAATTCCATTCGAAAAAAAAAGCAAAGATTTCTCTTTCTTATTCTTATGTTCTTATGATGATGATAAGAAAATCAAAAAAGGGAGTCTTTACTATAAAACTTTACTCAAATAATGATGTAGATAGAAAGTAGGAAACTTTTTCAAATATCAAGTATCAAGATTTCTAATTTGGAATCATTCCTTATAGGTTCCATCTTTGGGAAGTTGAAAATGGGTCAGTCTATCTTATTGAGTCACTTCAAGAAGCAGAGTCAAATAGAATTTCCTTATTCGTGTGATGCTAGTTATGGTATTTCTATATTTTATTTTGATTTGATTTCTGTATATTTCTCTTAGATATTAGATATTTTTTTGCGAGATATATTTATAGAAAATTAGAAAAATGTTCATCAAAATAAAAATGTTCCATTCATACAAAAAAAGCCGAGGTCTTGCTAATTTTTCTGAAGAAAAATATTTCTTATTTATAAAAATAAATTATTATCTATGTAGAAAATAAGAAATATAAATGACTTTGTCTCTGTACTGATTGAACCAATGACTATTCATGATTCCATAATTGAATCAATTCCATACTGGTTCCAAATTCGAGGAATGTTATGGTAAAACTTCGTTTAAAACGATGTGGTAGAAAGCAACGTGCGACTTGAAGGACACGATCCCGTGTGGATTCTTATCCACCATTTTATATTAGGAATGAAGGTGCTCTTGGCTCGACGTCATTTGTTCTATTCTACTATAACTCTTCTTTTTTTTATTGGGTTATAATGTAAATAGTTCATGATGGAGCTCGAGTAGAAAGTATTGATTAATTTCTCAGGGGCAACGATCTAGGGTTAATGCCAATTAATAAATTGGAACAACTTCGTAAGTATATCTTCTATAATTAATATAGATAATAGAAATCAAAAGGATCCGATTCGAGCAAATTTGAAAAAAAAATTGTTGGAACGACTAAACCTTTTTCAATCCACAGTGTATCACGCACGAATCAACCGTTGGTATGATTCTTTGATAGAAAGAAATCACAAAAGGGGTATGTTGCTACCATTTTGAAAGGATTAAGAAGCACCGAAGTAATGTCTAAACCCAATGATTTAAAACAAAGATAAAGGATCCCAGAACAAGGAAACACCACTTTAATTGTCTCACGGATCCGAATAAAGAATCCAAATCCAAATATATTTTAAACGAGACAATAAAGGGTGGGTTAAAGACCACTCAATAAAAAAAATAGATTCAAAATTAAAGAAAAATATTTCAAATTTTTGAATTAAATATTGAACTTGAGTTATGAGTACAAATGATTTTTTTTTCAGGAAGGAAGCGAAATAAAAAAGACTATACTATGACTATGAGTTTAATTTAATTATAGAATAATTTAATTTATTTTATATGGATTCCTTTCCTATTTATTCTAATTTTATCCATAGACAAAACTTCGAATCATTTTTTCTCGAGCCGTACGAGGAGAAAACTTCCTATACGGTTCTAGGGGGGGTTCTTTTTCATCTACATCTATCCCGATGAGCCGTCTATCGAATCGTTGCAATTGATGTTCGATCCCGAAGAGAAGGAAGAGATCTTCGGAAAGTGGGTTTTTATGATCCGATCAAGAATCAAACTTATTTAAACGTTCCCGCAATTCTCTATTTCCTTGAAAAAGGTGCTCAGCCTACAGAAACTGTTCAGGATATTTTAAAAAAGGCAGAGGTTTTTAAGGAACTTGGCTCTAATCAAAACAAATTCAATTAATTAAATTAAGGAAATAAAAACTAAGGGTAGGATAGTGATTTCTATATCATTTTGGATATCTTTTCTATACTTTGTTTTTTTATTTCCTTCTTTTCTTGCTCTATTCGTATCTATTTATCATATCATTGATAATTGATAATAAGAATTTTCTAAGGAAAACCTTATTTGATTTATCCTCACAAAATAGCAAATTCCTGCAATTGGGTGGTTTTCATTCGAACTCTAATACCAAGTAAGAAACAAGGACTCGAAGTTATTCTATAT